TTTTTTTTTTATTTTTATATAAAAAATATTAAAAATGGTTTAAAAATTAATTGAATTATATATTTGCAACCCATCAACGGCTCACTACTGAGCGCAGGTCTCCTCTCAGAGAAGGGTTATAGGCCATAGTCCACCACGCTGGCCCAATGCGAATTGGCGGACTTCACACACCTTCAAGAACATTATGAAGAACTCTCAGGTGTGCAGGTTTCCTCACGATGTTTTCCTTCACCGTTGAAGCAAGTGATATTTAATTGCTTAAACGCACTTGACTCCGAAAAGTCAGAGGTGCGTACCCGGGATCGAACCTGCGACCCCCCGAATAGGAGACCACAGTCCTAACCACTAGGATATCACTGCTGTAAGATTAAATACCAGCTTTTATTAAGAGGACTATTACATTTTGCATCCCCCTCTCTCGCACATTCTAATATTTTCAATGATTGTAAAAATCTCAGATACTTTTGACAAAATGTGGTCAATTATTATCTTCGACAATTAAATTACGGATATTTTAGACATATTTTTATTTATTTTATCATATACCTAGTTTTTGATAGAGAATAAGAGCGATAAAAGTTAATAATAGTTTTCGGCCCATTTTCTCTATCAAAATCATAACAAAACTATATCTAAAAAATATCCGTAATTTAATTATAGATAAATATATGAGAGATGAAGCAGTGATAGCCTAGTGGTTAGGACTGTGGTCTCCTAAGTCAAGTGCGTCGCAATTAGAGCGCAGCGCAATTAAATATCACTTGCTTCAAAGGTGAAGGAAAACATCGTGAGGAAACCTGCACACCTGAGAGTTCTTTATAATGTTCTTGAAGGTGTGTGAAGTCCGCCAATTCGCATTGGGCGTGGTGGAAAATGGCCTATAACCCTTCTCTGAGAGAAGACCTGCGCTCAGCAGTGAGCCGTTGATGGGTTGCTAATGATTATGATGATGAAATACACAGCTCAAAAGCAAGTGTGTTTGCTTGTTGGTTTGTCCTTCAATCAAGCTGCAACGGATACGTATCGACGTGATTTATTGCATGGGTATAGTTTAGGACCTGGAGAGTGACATAGGCTACTTTTTATATTAAATCAAAGAGTTCCCGAGGGATTTTAAAAACTAAATCCACGCGGACGAAGTCGCGAGCATCAGCTAGTTTCTTATAAAAACTATAGTGTTATTTGAACTTGTTAATTAATTGAACAGATTGTTGAAGGAAAGATTTTATTCAGAACTGAAAACTATTTTGTTCTTTATCGAAGTTTTTTCTCTAGGTCTAGTTTATGCTTCTCGTTTTTATTTACAGTCTGTAAATTTATGAGTAGCTTATTAACTTTTTAAAATAAAATTAAAATAAATATTAAATTATTAGGTGAAATTTTAATTTAATTTAATTTTAAATTAATTTTATGATTTAATAAATTTAATAATAAACTAGGATTAGATACCCTATTATTTAAAATTTAATTTTTAATGCTAAAATAGTAAATAGAAAATATTGAAACTTAAATAATATGGCGGTATTTTAGTTCATTTAGAGGAATCTGTCTAATAATTGATAATCCACGAATAAATTTACTTAATTTATAATTTTATATATCGTTGTTAAAAAAATATTTTACAATAAAAATAATATTTAAAAATTTAAATAAAAAATTAATTCAGATCAAGATATAGAATATAATTAAGAATATGATGGATTACAATAAAATAATTTAATATGGATAATTTGATTTTAAAATTAATTTGAAGGTGGATTTAAATGTAATTTTAATTAATTTATTAAAATGATTAAAAATTGAAATATGTACATATTGCCCGTCACTTTCATTTAAAAATTGAAATAAGTCGTAACAAAGTAGAGGTACTGGAAAGTGTTTCTAGAATGAACAAATTAGAGCTTGTAAAAGCATTTCATTTACATTGAAAAGAAATTAAAATTTAGTTAATTTGAGGGGGAAAAATTAACTAAATTAAAATTAATAAAATAAATTTTAAAATTAAAAATAAATAATGGGGGTTAAAGTATTTTTAATGGAAAAAATTTAAAGTTTTATAGTTAATTAAGTATTGTAAAAGAAATTTGAAATATTTGAAAATTAATTAGTAGAAAAAAAAATTTAATTTATTGTATCTTGTGTATCAGAGTTTATTAAATAAATTTTTTAATAAAAAAAATCTCGAATTTAGAAGAGTTAATTAATTAATAAAGTTAATATAACATAATTATTTTAAATAATTAATTAGAAATGAAATGTTAATCGTTTTTAAATATATCTAGTTATTTTAGAAAAAAATTAAATTTTAAATTTAAATAATTTTATAATTTTTTAATTAAAATTATAAAAATTTAAATTTAATATATTAAGGGATAAGCTTTAAATTAAAAATTTATAATAAATTAATTTTAAAATTAAAATTTCCGCAATCGGCATTGTTTAAAAATTACAACTGATTAAAAGGAGCCTTAATATAAATAAAATTCAATGACAAGATACGAACAAGTGTAAAATAATAATTTTGTATTAGATAATATTGAAAAAAATAATAAAATTAGTATAAATATAAAGTTAAAATTTTAAATAAATATTTAAAATTAATAAAAAGGAATTCGGCAAATAATAATATTCACTTGTTTATCAAAAACATGTCTTTTTGATTATAATTTAAGGTCTAATCTGCCCACTGATAAATATTAAAGGGCTGCAGTATAATGACTGTACAAAGGTAGCATAATCAATAGTTTTTTAATTGAAAACTTGTATGAAAGATTTGATGAAATATAGACTGTCTCTTATTTATTTTTAGAAATTTATTTTTTAGTTAAAAAGCTAAATTAATTTTAAAAGACGAGAAGACCCTATAGAGTTTTATATTTATTTTTATTTTAAAATTATATAAAAGTTTTTATTAAAATAAAATTAATTATTATATTGGGGTGATAGAAAAATTAAATTAACTTTTTTTAAAAATTAAACATGAATAAATGATTAAATGATCCATTAATAATGATTATAAGAAAAAATTACCTTAGGGATAACAGCGTAATATTTTTTTTTAGCTCAAATAAAAAAAAAAGATTGCGACCTCGATGTTGGATTAAGATAAAATTTAAATGCAAAAGTTTAAAATTTTGATCTGTTCGATCATTAAAATCTTACATGATCTGAGTTCAAACCGGTGTAAGCCAGGTTGGTTTCTATCTTTAAATAAAAATAATATTTTAGTACGAAAGGATCAAATATTAAAAATAATTTTAATAAAAGAATATTATTAATTAATTAATAAATTTACTATTTTGGCAGAAAAAATGTAATGGTTTTAGAAGTCATAAATATATAATTTATTATATAAATAGTAAATGATATTAATAGATTTACTAAATATAATTATTGGGGTATTAATTTTAATTATTGGGGTATTAATTGGGGTTGCTTTTTTAGTTTTATTAGAACGTAAAGTTTTAGGTTATATTCAGATTCGTAAAGGACCTAATAAAGTGGGGTTTATAGGTTTGTTACAGCCTTTTTCTGACGCTATTAAATTATTTACTAAAGAACAAGTTTATTTAAATTGTTCAAATTATATTTTTTATTATTTTTCTCCTGTATTAAGATTTATATTATCTTTAATAATTTGACTTGTAATTCCATATTATTTTAATTTAATTATTTTTAATATAGGGATATTATTTTTTTTATGTTGTATAAGTTTGGGGGTTTATACTGTTATAATTGCTGGTTGATCTTCTAATACTAATTATTCTTTATTGGGGGGATTACGAGCAGTCGCTCAAACTATTTCTTATGAAGTTAGTTTGATTTTATTAATATTATCTAGTATTATTTTAATTTTAGATTTTAATTTATTAAAATTTATAGATTATCAAGAATTAGTTTGATTTATATTTATAATATTTCCTTTAAGATTATGTTTTATATCTTCTTTAATGGCTGAAGTTAATCGAACTCCTTTTGATTTTGCTGAGGGGGAAAGAGAATTAGTTTCAGGATTTAATGTTGAATACAGAAGAGGGGGGTTTGCTTTAATTTTTTTAGCTGAATATTCTAGAATTTTGTTTATAAGTTTATTATTTGTAATTCTTTATATGGGGGGGTATAGTTTTAATTTAATTTTTTATTTAAAAATAATTATTATTTCTTTTTTTTTTATTTGAGTTCGTGGAACATTGCCTCGTTATCGATATGATAAATTAATATATTTATGTTGGAAAAGATATTTACCTATTTCTTTAAATTATTTATTATTTTTTATTGGTTTAAAAATATTAATAAATTATAAAATAAAATTAGTATAAATTAATAGAATAATATTCTTTCTTAAGTTTTCAAAACAAATGCTTTCATACAAGCTCATTAATTAGTTAAATTTATGATTTAAAAATAAGATTATCTCAAATTTTATTTAAAATTGGGTTAATAATAAAATAAGAAAAATAAAATATTGTTAATAGTTGACTTGTAATTACATATAAATTTTCAACAGGTCGTGCTCCAATTCATGTTAATAAAATAATTGTTGTAATTATAAATCAAAATAATATTTGATTTAAAGGGTAAAATTGAATTCCTTGAATTTTTTTATTAAATGTGAATGGTAAAATAATAAGAATTAAAATAGATCTGACTAAAGCAATAACTCCTCCTAATTTATTGGGAATGGATCGAAGAATAGCATAAGCAAATAAAAAATATCATTCTGGTTGAATGTGAATAGGAGTTACTAAAGGATTAGCTGGAATAAAATTATCTGGGTCTCCTAATAAGTAAGGATTAGTTAAAGTTAAAAGAGTAAGTATTAAAATTAAAATAATAAATCCAATTAAATCTTTAAAAGTAAAAAATGGATGAAAAGGAATTTTATCTAAATTACTATTAATTCCTAAGGGATTATTAGATCCTGTTTGATGTAAAAATAAAAGGTGAATTATAGTTATTATAAGAATAATAAAAGGTAATAAAAAATGAAATGTATAAAATCGAGTAAGAGTAGCATTATCAATTGCGAAACCTCCTCAAATTCAATTAACTAATAAGGTTCCTAAATAAGGAATAGCTGATAGTAAATTAGTAATTACTGTAGCTCCTCAAAAAGATATTTGTCCCCAAGGAAGAACATATCCTATAAAAGCTGTTGCTATTAGTAAAAATAAAATAATAACTCCTACTATTCAAGTATAAAAAAGATTAAAAGATTCATAGTAAATTCCTCGTCCAATGTGAAAGTAAATACAAATAAAAAAAAAAGAAGCTCCATTAGCATGAAGAGTTCGGATTAATCATCCATAATTAACATTTCGACAAATATAATTTACACTAAAAAATGCTATTTCAATATTAGCAGTATAATATATAGTTAAGAATAAACCTGTAATAATTTGAGTTATTAAACATAAAGCTAATAGAGAGCCAAAATTTCATCATCTTGAAATATTAGTAGGAGTTGGTAAATCAATTAAAGATCCATTAATAATTTTAATAACTGGATGTGTTTTTCGAATAGGTTTATATAAATTTATCATTAGTTAAAAGATCGAAGAGGGCCAAAAAAAATATTAGTAATTTTTACTACTGCAATTAAGGTAATAAATAAATAAATAATTATTATAATTATTAGCCCCCCATTTCGTCAATTATAAGGGAAAAATGAATTAATATTATTTTCATTATAGAAGAATAAAAATATATTAATAAAATTATTTATATCTTCATTAATTGAAAAGTTTAATCAATTTAAATTATTTTTTAATAAAATAGCAATTAATAAAATTATAGGAGGGAGTATAAAATTAAATTTATTAATTAAATGAAAATTTATAAGTTCATTAGAAGCAATTCTTGATACATAAATAAAAAGTACTAATAAACCTCCTAAGAAAACTAAAAATAAAATATATGAAAATCAATAAGAATTAATAAGTATTCCTAATAAAAGACAAATTAATAATGTTTGGAGAAGAATTAGTAACCCTATAGAAATAGGATGATTAATAAAAAATATAAAAATAGTTAAAAAGATTACTATTAAAGATATAAATATTTTTATGATGCCAAAGAATAGTTTAATAAAAATTATAATTTTGGAGATTATAGATAAAGAGATTCTTTTTCTTTGAAGTTTTTAAAGAAAATTCTTATTTTTGATTTACAAGACCAATATTTTAATTAAATTATAAAAACAAATGATAATATTAAATATGTGGATAATAACTTTTATTATATTTTTATTTGGAAATATAATTTTTGTAAGTAAACATAAACATTTATTAATTGTTTTAATAAGATTAGAATTTATTGTCTTAAGAATTTTTTTTTTTATAATATTATATTTAAGTTTAATTGAATATAATATGTATATATTAATAGTTTTTTTAGTTTTTTCTGTATGTGAAGGAGCTTTAGGATTATCCATTTTAGTATCTATAATTCGAACTCATGGGAATGATTATTTTCAAAGATTTAATTTAATTTAATGATAAAATTTTTAATAATAATAATATTCATAATTCCTTTATGTTTAAAAAAAAATATATTTTGAATGGTTCAAAATATATTGATATTAATAACTTTATTTTTTATGAGAGTATCTATTAATACTATTATTTTTTGTAATTTAAGTTATATAATAAGATGTGATATAATTTCTTATGGTTTAATTTTATTAAGAATTTGAATTAGTTTTTTGATAATTATAGCTAGAGAAAGATTATTAAAAAATAAATTTTATGAGATTTTTTTTTTAATAAAGAAATACGTATTTTTAAAAATTCCGCCCACATGAGGTAGTAGAATAAATTTATTTTTATTTTATATATTTTTTGAGGCAAGATTAATTCCAACTTTAATATTAATTATTGGTTGAGGGTATCAACCTGAACGAATTCAAGCTGGGTTATACTTATTATTTTATACTTTATTTGCTTCTTTACCTTTATTATTAGGTATTTTTTATATCTTTAGTGAATTAAATTGTATAGTAATTTATTTTATTAAGTTTTATGATTGTAGATTTATTTTTTTATACATTTGTTTAATTTTAGCTTTTTTAGTAAAAATACCCATATATTTTGTTCATTTATGATTACCTAAGGCTCATGTAGAAGCTCCTATTTCTGGATCAATAATTTTAGCTGCAATTATATTAAAATTGGGGGGATATGGTCTTTTACGTATTATAATTATATTACAAAAAATTGGTTTAAAAATAAATATTATTTGGGTTATTATTAGATTAATTGGAGGATTTTATATTAGTTTAAAATGTTTTTGTCAAATTGATATAAAATCTTTAATTGCTTATTCTTCTGTTTGTCATATAAGTATTATTATTGGGGGAATTATAACTATAAATTATTGAGGGTTTATTGGTTCTTATGTATTAATAATTAGCCATGGACTTTGTTCATCTGGAATATTTTGTTTATCAAATATTAATTATGAACGTTTAAATAGACGAAGATTATTTTTAAATAAGGGGATATTAAATTTTTTGCCTTCTATAAGATTATGATGATTTTTATTATTATCTTCAAATATGGCTGCTCCTCCATCATTAAATTTAGTTGGGGAAATTAGATTAATTAATAGTTTAATTAGTTGGTCTTGATTATCAATAATTTTATTGATAATAATTTCATTTTTTAGTGCTGGGTATAGCTTATATTTATATTCTTATACTCAACATGGTAAGTATAATATTGGTATATATAGATTTTATAGAGGAGTATCTCGAGAATATTTAATATTAATATTACATTGATTACCCTTAAATTTATTAGTAATGAAAATTGATTATAGTATACTTTGATTTTATTTAAATAATTTAATAAAAATATTGATTTGTGGGGTCAAAAATATGAAAATAATTCATTTTAAATTATTAATAAATATTGTTTGTGTTTTATTAGATTTTTTTTTTTATTTTTTTTTATATTAATTAATTTTTTTATATCAATTTATTTTATTATAAATCAAATAGTAGTATTTTTAGAGTGGGAAGTTATTTCATTTAATTCAATAAGTTTAGTTATATCTATTTTATTAGATTCTATTTCTTTAATATTTATAATATTTGTTTTTTTAATTTCTTCTTCAGTTATTTTATATAGAAAAAGTTATATAAGTTCTGAGTTAAATTTAAATCGTTTTATTATTTTAGTTTTATTATTTGTATTTTCAATAATTTTATTAATTATTAGACCTAATATTATTAGTATTATTTTAGGTTGGGATGGGTTAGGTTTAGTTTCTTATTGTTTAGTTATTTATTATCAAAATATTAAATCTTATAATGCTGGTATATTAACTGTTTTGTCTAATCGAATTGGGGATGTAATAATTTTGATAGTGATTGCTTGAATAGTAAATTATGGAAGATGAAATTATATTTTTTATATAAATTTTATAAGAAATGATTATTCAATAAAAATTATTAGTTTTATAATTATTTTAGCTGCAATAACTAAGAGAGCTCAAATTCCTTTTAGTTCTTGGTTACCAGCAGCTATAGCTGCTCCTACTCCTGTTTCTGCTTTAGTTCATTCTTCTACTTTAGTGACTGCTGGAGTTTATTTATTAATTCGATTTAATAATTTATTAATAGATACTTTATTTATTAAATTTTTTTTATTAATTTCTGGAATAACTATATTTATAGCAGGTATTTGTGCTAATTATGAATTTGACTTGAAGAAAATTATTGCTTTATCTACTTTAAGACAATTGGGTTTAATAATAAGAATTTTAAGAATGGGGTATTATGATTTAGCTTATTTTCATTTATTAACTCATGCTATATTTAAGGCTTTATTATTTATATGTGCTGGGAAAGTAATTCATTTAATAAATGATAATCAGGATATTCGAATAATAGGGGGAATAACAATATATATTCCTTTAACTTCTTTATGTTTTAATATTTCAAATTTATCATTATGTGGGATTCCTTTTTTAGCTGGATTTTATTCTAAGGATTTAATTTTAGAGGTAGTTAGAATAAGAAATTTAAATTTTTTGATTTTTTATTTATATTATATTTCTACAGGATTAACTATATTCTATACTATTCGTTTATTAATATATTTAATAGTAAATGATTATAATTTATTAGTAATTTACAATTTATTTGAAGAAGATTATATTATATTAAAAAGTATATTTATTTTATTATTTATAAGATTAGTTTCTGGGAGAATTTTAAGATGAATAATTTTTTCTTATCCTTATGTAATTTATTTATCTTTTAATATAAAAATAATAGTAATTTATGTAAGTTTAATTGGGTTATTAATAGGAGTTTTAATTAGTAATATAAAAATTTATTCTTTAAATAAATTTATATTGACTTATAGATTAAGTTCTTTTTTATTATTAATATGATTTATACCTAATTTATCAACTTATGGTTTAAATTATTATTTTTTAAATTTTGGTCAAAAATTATTAAAAAATATTGATATAGGTTGAAGAGAATTATATAGAGGTCAAGGAATATATAAAATTATTAATAGTTATTCTTTAGTTAATTATATTTATCAAATAAATAATTTTAAAATTTATTTATATAGATTTATTTTATGGGTAATGATTTATATTTTTATAATTATATTATTTTACTTAAATAGCTTATATTAGAGTTTAATATTGAAGATATTAAGGAGATTATTAAATCTTTAAGTATATTTATAAAAAAAAATTTTTTATTTTTACAATGAAAATGTAATGTTTTTAGAATAAACTATATAAATGAAGAAATATTAATGAATTTAATCACTATAAATTAAGTTAGCAGCTTAATTATTTATATTTCAATTGGAATTAATATTCAATTTTATCATTAACAGTGATATACCTCTAATTTGGTTTCAATTAATTTTTAAATAAGGAGTAAAAACTCTATCTTTTAAGTCGAAATTAAATGCAATGTTGCTTCTTATTTATAAGATAAATTGATTTTCAATATCTTTTGAATGCAAATCAAATGTTTTATTAAACTATAATCCTTTTAAATAGTTCATTTTAATATATTTTGATTTCATTCATGATATAATCCAATTAATAATATAATTATAAAAAATGATGAAATTTTTCATCATACAATAAAATTAACTCTTTTAAAAGAAATAATTATTGGTAAAATTAAAGCGATTTCAATATCAAAAATTAAAAAAATTACAGTAATTAAAAAAAAATGTAAAGAAAAAGGAATTCGAGGTAAAGTTTTAGGGTCAAATCCACATTCAAAAGGAGAACATTTTTCACGGTCTAAGATTGATTTTTTTGAAATTAAAAGAGATAATAAAATAAAAATATTGGAAATTAGTAAAATAATTAATGAAATAAATAATAATATAAGAATTATTTATATTAATAATAAATTAAACTTTTTGATTGGAAGTCAAATATACTAAATATATTATATAAATAGTTAATTTCCTCATCAATAAATTGAGATATAAAGGAAAAGTCAAATTACATCTACAAAATGTCAATATCAAGCGGCTGCTTCAAATCCAAAATGATGATTATTAGAGAAATGTTTATTTAAATGTCGAATAAAACATGTTAATAAAAATAAAGTTCCAATGATTACGTGAAGACCATGAAATCCTGTAGCTACAAAAAAAGTAGACCCATAAATTCTATCAGCAATAGTAAATGGAGCTTCAAAATATTCATAAGCTTGAAGAATTGTAAAATAAATTCCTAAAATAATAGTAAGAAATAATCCTTGTATAGTTTGGGAATAATTATTTTCTATAAGACCATGATGAGCTCAAGTTACAGTAATTCCTGAACTAATAAGAATAATTGTATTTAATAAAGGAATTTGAAAGGGATTAAAAGAAACAATACTTGTAGGAGGTCATATAGATCCAATTTCAATATTAGGGGATAAACTACTATGAAAAAAAGCTCAAAAAAAAGAAATAAAAAAAAAAATTTCAGATACAATAAATAAAATTATTCCTCAACGAAGTCCATTTGAAACTGATAATGTATGTTTACCTTGAAATGTTCCTTCTCGACAAATATCTCGTCATCATTGATATATAGTTAAAAGTACAATTAAATATCCTAAAATTAAAAGATTTATATTAAAATTATGAAATCATTTTACTAAACCTGTAACAAGGGTTATAACTCCAATAGCTCCTGTAAGAGGTCAAGGACTAAAATCTACTAAATGATAGGGGTGATTATGGATGGATTTCATTAATTAACTTCTCTAGAATAAAGAGTACTTAAAATAGAAATTACATAAGATTGAATAATAGCAACTGCAAATTCTAGGATTAATAATAAAATTTGTATAAAAATTAAAATAATTAATAAGTAATTAGTTATATTTATTCCTGAATTTCCTAATAAAGTTAGGAGTAAATGACCTGCAATTATATTAGCTGTTAAACGAACTGCTAAAGTTCCTGGTCGAATAATATTACTAATTGTTTCAATTAAAACTATAAAAGGTATAAGAATAGTAGGGGTTCCTTGAGGGATTATATGAATAAATATATATTGAGTATTATTAATTCATCCATAAATTATAAATCTTAATCATAAAGTTAATGATAAAGTTAATGAAAGATTTAAATGACTAGTTCTTGTAAAAATATAAGGGAATAAACCAAGAAGATTATTAAAAAGAATAAAAAAAAATAATGAGATAAAAATGAAAGTTGATCCATTAAATCTATTAATTCCTAATAAAGTTTTAAATTCATTATGAAGTTTTGATGAAATAGAATTTCATAATATAAAATAACGATTAGGTATAAATCAAAAAGAATAAGGAATAAATATTATTCCTATAAAAGTTCTAATTCAATTAAGTGATAAATTAAAAATATTAGTTGAAGGATCAAAAATTGAAAATAAATTATTTATCATTTTCAAGAAAAATTATTCTTTAAAATTGAAATTTTGGATATATTTTTAGAATTATAATTATAATTAAAAATATAATAATTAACAATATTAAATAGGATAAAAATACAAATAAAAAATAATAAAGAAAATAATCAATTAATGGGTATTATTTGTGGAATAAAAGAATATTACTAAAGTAATAATTTAAATTTGACATATTTATGTTATAAATTAACTAATTCTTTACCATTAGAAGTAAATGCTAATTTACTATAAAATGGTTTAAGAGACCATTACTTGCTTTCAGTCATCTAATGATGAATAATTATTAATTCAATTAATAAAATTTTTAATTGAAACACTTTCAATTATAATAGGTATAAAGCTATGATTGGCTCCACAAATTTCAGAGCATTGTCCAAAAAATATTCCTGGACGATTAATAAAAAAACTTGTTTGATTAAGGCGACCAGGGTTAGCATCAACTTTTACCCCTAGAGATGGGATTGTTCAAGAATGAATTACATCAGTTGCTGTAATTAAAATTCGAATTTGATTATTTATTGGTAAAATAATACGATTATCTACGTCTAATAATCGAAAATTATGATTATTATCAAATTGAATTATATATGAATCAAATTCAATGTTATTAAAATCTGAATATTCATAACTTCAATATCATTGATGGCCAATAGATTTTAATGTAATTAAAGGATTATTAAGTTCATCTAAAAGATAAAGTAAACGTAAAGATGGAAGAGCAATAAAAATTAAAGTAATTGTTGGAAGAATAGTTCAAATTAATTCAATTATTTGTCCTTCTATTAAAAATCGATTAATATATTTATTAAAAAATAAACTTAATATTAAGTAAGAGATTAAAATAGTAATAATAATTAAGATAATTAAAGTGTGATCATGGAAAAAAATAATTTGTTCTATAAGAGGAGAAGCTCTATTTTGAAAATTAAAATTAGATCATGTTGCCATTTCTAAAAAAAGGATAGTCCTTTATAAATGGGGTTTAAATCCATTACATATAATCTGCCATATTAGAAGTTACTTAAAATAGGGAGTTCATTATATGAATGTTCTGCTGGGGGTAAATTTTGATATCATTCAATTGAGGATGGTGTGTTTAATGAAAATAAAATAATACGTTGATAAATTATTGATTCTCAAATAATAATAATTATTATTATTATAGAAAATAAAGAAATATAAGATCCTAAAGATGAAATAATATTTCAGGATAAGAATCTATCAGGATAATCAGAATATCGACGGGGTATTCCTGCTAATCCTAAAAAATGTTGAGGGAAGAAAGTTAAATTAACTCCAATAAATATAGAAATAAATTGAATTTTTAATAAAAAAGGATTTAATACTAATCCTGTAAATAATGGGTATCAATGAACAAATCCTCCAAAAATAGCAAATACAGCTCCTATAGATAAAACATAATGAAAGTGTGCTACAACATAATAAGTATCATGTAATGCAATATCAAGTGATGAATTTGCTAAAATTACTCCAGTTAATCCTCCTACTGTAAATAAAAAAATAAATCCTAGTCTTCATAATATTGAAGGACTATAATTAATTTGTGTACCATGAAGAGTTGCTAGTCATCTAAAAATTTTAATTCCGGTTGGGACAGCAATAATTATTGTAGCTGAAGTAAAATAGGCTCGGGTATCAATATCTATTCCTACTGTAAATATATGATGTGCTCATACAATAAATCCTAAAAGTCCAATTGCTAATATAGCGTAAATTATTCCTAAACATCCAAAAGTTTCTTTTTTTCCACTTTCTTGGGAAATAATATGTGAAATTATTCCAAATCCTGGTAAAATTAAAATATATACTTCTGGGTGTCCAAAAAATCAAAATAAATGTTGATATAAAATAGGATCTCCTCCTCCTGCGGGGTCAAAAAATGAAGTATTTAAATTTCGATCTGTAAGGAGTATGGTAATTGCTCCAGCTAATACAGGAAGAGAAAGTAATAATAATAAAGCTGTAATTCCTACAGCTCAAACAAATAAAGGTATTTGATCATAAGTTATGTTATTAATTCGTATATTAATAATTGTTGTAATAAAATTAATAGCTCCTAAAATAGAAGAAATTCCAGCTAAATGTAAGGAAAAAATTGCTAAATCAACAGAGGATCCACTGTGAGCAATATTAGAGGAAAGAGGGGGATAAACAGTTCATCCTGTTCCTGCTCCATTTTCAACAATACTACTTGAAATTAATAGTATTAAGGAAGGGGGTAAAAGTCAAAATCTTATATTATTTATTCGTGGGAAAGCTATGTCAGGGGCTCCAATTATAAGAGGAATAAGTCAATTTCCAAATCCTCCGATTATAATTGGTATAACTATAAAAAAAATTATAATAAAAGCATGAGCTGTAACAATAGTATTATAAATTTGATCATCTCCAATTAAAGATCCTGGGTTACCTAATTCTGTTCGAATAATAAGACTAAGAGATGTTCCTACTATACCTGCTCAAATTCCAAAAATAAAATATAAAGTACCAATATCTTTATGATTTGTAGAAAAAAGTCATTTTCGCCAAGGGGGGGGGTAAAATGGCTGAGGCAAAAAGCGATAAATTGTAAATTTATTAACGAGAAATTCTCTTTTACTAAGCCTTATAGTCATATTTTGATATAAAATTGCAAATTTTATGGGGTATATTAATTACTAAGGCTTAAAGAAATTTCTTTATAGATAATTTTGAAGATTATTAGTTTATATTAACTTAAAACCTTAAAAAAAAAATAAAGTTCTAAAAATTATTCCTAATAATGAAATAAATCTAAAAAAATTAATTAAAATTAAAAAATTATTTTTAATAAAAATTTTAAATCATTTAAATTTAAAAGAAAAAAATATAAATGATGAATAAATAATACGAATATAAAAAACTAATATAATTAAACTTATTATAATAAATAAAAATGAAATATTGCATAAGTTGATAAAAATTAAATAGCTATGCAATAGCTTTACCGCGGCAGTCCCCGAGTGCCATACGTTTTTTTTTATTTTTATTTTTTTATTCCTTTTTTTATTTTTTATAATAGTAACAATAATAATAATCTTTATTTGGTTAAGATAAAAAATATTTAATATATAGAATAGAAAGCATCTGAGGCTCAATAAAAATGTTAGTAAAAAAATATGACCTATCCTCAAATTTTCTCTAATAAGAAGTGCTGATAATATTCAATGTAAGTAACTAATTGATTTAAATGATATTTTTTTTCGTAAAGAAATTTGTTTAAAACCTCCAAGTGCTCCTATTAAAACATTTAGAATTATAACACTTATTAAAAAATTTATATTAAAATAATATGATAATAAAATTATGGGGGTAATTTTTTGTCAAGTTATTAAAATAAAACAGTTTAATCAAGATAATCCTTCTATAATATTAGGGAATCAGAAATGAAAGGGGGTTGATCCTATTTTTATTAATAGAGAGGAGTTAATTAAAACAGAAACAAAATTATTTGTAAAAAAATTTTTTATTAAAAATAAATTTAAAATAATTGCAAATAAAAAATTAATTGATGCAATAGATTGAGTCAAAAAATATTTTAAAGAAGCTTCTGAATTTAATAAGTTAATTGGGTTTGTAATTAGGGGGATAAAACTTAATAAGTTAACTTCTAATCCAATTCAACATCCTAGTCATGAATTTGATGAAATAGAAATTAAAGTTCTAAAAAATAATGTAAATAAAAAAAATATTTTATTAGAGTTAAAAAAAAATAAAATTTAAAATAAGAAAAATTTCTTAAAATGAAATAAATATCATTTTTAAAATATATTTTAGTGTAAGATGCACAATAATTTTTGAAATTATTAGCTATAGTTTAATTCTATAAAATATAATAAAGGTAAAAAATTACATTATTTATTCTATCAGAATAATCCTTTTAATCAGGCACTTTATTTTAAAAAAAAGGGATTTCCTTTATATTTGAGGTATGAGCCCAAAAGCTTTTATTTAGCTTATTTTTAA